GATTGTGCTAAAGATTCAAAATTTTCATCTTTTTTTGTTTCTAAAGATTTTTTTTCTTTTTCTAAAGAAGACGCAAATGAATCTAAATCCAATGGATTTAGATTTTATTTTTTAGTAAATCCATTGCAAAATGTTTTTCTATTTCTAAAATACCCAATATATGTTTTACATCGTCTATGTGAAAATCTTCAATTTGCATAAGATCTTCTTGACTCTTATTCAAAAGGTCCGATAATGTATGTATATTATACCTTTTGAGGCAATTATAGATCTTAGGAGTCAATTCGGATTGGTCAATAAAAATGTATTTCAACGGTATTTCTTTTTTATTTTTTCTTAATTTAGTCAATCTATCATGAAAAGTAAAAAGGGGTAAAGTAACGTTGTGTTGATTTTTTTCTAAATGTAAGTTTTGTTCGTCTGCATGTAGAAAAGGAATAAATAAATCAATCAAATTACGGGAAGCCTCGTGAAGTGCTTCTTTAGGAGTTAAACTTCCGTTTGTCCATATTTCGAGAAAAAGTATCTCTTGCTTTTCATTCCCATTTCCATAAGAATGAACACTATGATTTACATTTCGAACCGGCATGAATACAGCATCTAGAGGAAAACTTCCGTCTTGAAAGGTTTTTGTCGGTTTTATACGATAGCCACGATTCCTCTCGATTTGTAATCGAATACACAAATCAATTGGTTCTGTTAGGCTAGCGATATGCTGTGTATTATCAATGATTTCCACAAAAGGTGGTACGATGATGTCTTGAGCAGTTACATATCCAGGACCCTTGACACAAATAGACGCGTCACAAGTTCCATACAAATTGCTTCTCAATACAATTTCTTTCAAATTCATTAAAATTTCATGTATTGATTCTTGAATACCTGCTATAGTAGAAAATTCGTGTGATATTTTCTCAGATTTTGCACGTGTGATACAGGTTCCTTCTATTTCTCCAAGCAAAGCTCTTCGAATCGCAATGCCTATCGTATCAGATTGGCCTTTCATAAGCGGAGAGAGAGTAAAGCGTCCGTAATAAAGACGGTTATTGTCCTTTCTTGATTCAACACATTTCCACTGCAGTGTCCGAGTAGATATTGTTACTTTCTCTCGAACCATAATAATATTGTTATTGTGAATTGATTGAATTATTTATTTCTCTTGAAATCTCTTCACTATTTATTTTTACACGCGTCTTTTTTTAGGGGGTCTGCAGCCATTATGGGGCATAGGGGTTACATCCCGGACGAAAGTTAATAGTATACCACTTCTGCGAATAGCTCTTAATGCCGCATCGCGCCCGAGACCAGGACCTTTTATCATCACTTCTGCTCGTTGCATGCCTTGATCCACTACTGTCCGAATAGCATTTCCTGCTGTGGTTTGAGCAGCAAATGGTGTTCCTCTTCTTGTGCCTTTGAATCCACAAGTTCCAGCGGAGGACCAAGAAATTACTCGTCCCCGTACATCTGTAACGGTCACAATAGTATTGTTGAAACTTGCTTGAACATGAATAACTCCTTTTGGTATTTTACGTGCATTTTTACGTGAACCAATGCGTCCAGTTCTGCGTGAACCAATTCGTGGTAAAGGTTTTGCCATATTTTATCATCTCATAAATATAAGTCAGCGGTCTATGGATATATCCATTTTATGTCAAAATGGATCCTTTTTTTTTTTTTTCATCGGATCCTTTAGAGTGTTCTCCCTTAGAAAGATTATCCTTGTCTTTGTTTATGTCTTGGGTTGAAGCAAATTACTATAATCCGTCCCCGTCTACGTATCAATCGGCATTTTTCACAAATTTTACGAACAGAAGCTCTTATTTTCATATTTGCCATCCCTTAATTTTTGAATATACATACTTTTTGTTGACGAAACTAAGTTTCTTAAAATTTTGAAATCTTAAATTGTTTTCTTACGAAAGGCAAAAGGAATTTTAAAGTTGAAAAAAAAACTGCCTAATCAGTCAAATCTTTTTACGGAGTCTATAAATTAGACGCGCGATGGTCGAATTATAAGTACTTTGATACTATCTCGTGGTAGTATATATTGGTAGTATACGTGGAAAACCAAACTATCTTGTATAAAAGATAACCTAAAACCAGATCTTAATTATCTAAAGGAACTTGGAACATATTATTGAAATTGAAAAATATTATTAGAAACCTATTCCTTGTCTCTTTTTTTTTAACAAAGAAATAAGAAGTCTGGATCGAAGTCGGATAGCAAAAAGATTACCATATATAACACAAGATTTCTCCGCCTATTCTTTCGAGTCGAGCTTCCCGATCTGTCAGTATACCCCGAGAAGTAGAAAGAATTACAATGCCCATCCCGCCCAAAATTCTAGGAATTTTTTGATAGTTAGAATAGATTCGTAGACCCGGCCGGCTTATCCGTTTTAAATTTAGACTAGTTCTATATGGTCCTTTCTTCTTCCTTCTATGGCGTAGGGTTAAAACCAAAAATTTTTTGTTGCCTTCCTGATGTTTCCTGACATTTTCAATAAAACCCTCTCGTAAGAGTATTTTTATAATGTTTTCGGTGATGTTAGTAGCTGCTATTCGAACTGTTCCTTTTCTATTCATGTCAGCATTTCGTATAGAGGTTATTATGTCAGCAATAGGATCCCTACCCATGATAAACTAAAATTTTTCTTTTTATCTAGTTTTAATATAATCAACATACTCTATGCTTTTGTTTTTTAATTAATTATTTTATTAAATCTCTAAATTTTCATTTTTTTTTTTTTTTTTTATTTATTTAATTAAAGGTATATGCGTGAAACACAATTTACTAATTTCTTTTGTTTGATTAATTCTATTTCGTTTTTATTCAAATAATGCAAATACTATAACTAGAATACTAAATACTATAACGATATCATGGTCTTCTCTTAATCGGAAATTTTCTGTCTTATATCTTCTAATTTTTTATCTTATAAGACCTCAGGTGCTAATGAAACTATTTTAGTAAAATTTAACTGTCTCAATTCCCGGGCAATTGCACCAAAAATTCGAGTTCCTTTTGGATTTCCTTCTTGATCAATGACAACTGCAGCATTGTCATCATATCGTATTATTATACCGTTATTACGTTTAAGTTCTTTACAAGTACGTACAATTACAGCTCTGATTACTTCTGATCTTTCTAGAGGTGAATTGGGTGCTGCTTCCTTGATCACAGCAACAATAACGTCACCGATATGAGCATATCGACGATTACTAGTCCCTATGATTCGAATACACATCAATTCTCGGGCTCCACTGTTATCTGCTACATTCAAACGGGTCTGAGATTGGATCATATCGTTTTTTTTTTTTATCCGTTATTTAAATGCAAAGGAAACAAAAAGATATATTGTTTGTCCAAAACAAAAAAAGAAACTTGCGCTTTTTTTGAGTATTCAAAAAGTCTTTTTCCTTTGGTTCTATATTCTTATTTTGAAATAAGGAATTGAGTTCGTATAGGCATTTTGGATGCTGCTATTGAAATAGACTTTCTCGCTATATTTTCTGCTACTCCACCCATTTCATAAAGTATTCTACCCGGTTTAACGACAGCTACCCAATATTCGGGAGACCCTTTCCCCGAACCCATGCGTGTTTCCGTAGGTCTTAAAGTAACGGGTTTGTCGGGAAATATACGTACCCATATTTTTCCACCGCGGCGTGCATTTCGTGTCATTGCTCGCCGCCCCGCTTCTATTTGTCTAGATGTAATCCAAGCGGGTTCAAGTGCTTGAAGAGCATATCTTCCAAAACAAATACGATTGCCTCGAAAAGCTATTCCTTTCATTCTTCCTCTATGTTGTTTACGGAATCGGGTTCTTTTGGGGTTATAGTTGATGGTTCTTTCTCAATTCCATCTCTACTACAGAACCGGACATGAGAATTTCTTCTCATCCAGCTCCTCGCGAATAAAATGATAAAAAAAACTATACATGTCTTTGAAGAATAAAATAATATACTAAATCATGGTATTCTTTGAGATTTCATAAATCTATTTATTTTAATCTATTTTTTAGTATTAGTTTTTAGTATTAGAGTCTTAGATTATTAGAATAGGGTATTTGTCGAATAGAAATAGATATATATTTCTAGTTGTATATATATATTCTAATTAGGATATCCGATTGCTAAAATTGAGCAATCAAAAAAATAGAAAAAAATCTTCGCGGGCGAATATTTCCTCTTTCATATTTAGTCTTTCAATAGTTATTTTATTTGTAGAGGTAACCCATAATCTCTCATAATAAAATAAATGGATTGTCTTCTGGTTCCTTTCGCTATCCTTCCAATAAATCATTAAGATTTGTTTTCAGTAAAATCTTATGTATTTATAGGTTCCATCGTTCCCATCACTTCTCTATTAATGGTTAGGTCTTTCTTTTCCAATGGAGCCTCTAAAAAAAAAAAAAAAATAAAATTTGTTCTTGAGCCAATCTTCTCAGTCTGGATTGACTCAAGGCTCTTGATTTTTTGTTTTAGGAACGGATTTTTTTAATTCTAAATCAATTAGTATTGATGCTTTACTACATTAGTTTTTTTGTGATGACGCATAGACCTTACATATTGGAATTCTATATCATTGATACTCTTTTTCTTTCTTTCACCCTTCCACTTATCCGCATAATTTTCTATTTTGATTTCTAACTCATAATCAGATTGGTTTTCTTTTGTTTGTGCAAAAAGGAGTTTAATTGCTCCAATGATATGACGAATATATCATATCTTGACTCTTTTTTTGGATCCAGATAATGCAAAGTGATGAGTTGGTTATTAGTTGTATACTTAATACTTATTAGTTCATACTCCGGTCAGTCCTTTTTTTTATCCGGACTCTAAAAAACCAACGAGTCACACACTAAGCATAGCAATTATATCAATCAATTTTATTATTTTATTATTTTATTCAACCCTATAGAAATAGAATTCGAAGAATTAGAAATAGACGTATATAGTTAAATTATTAACAAATTTTTAATATTAAATGAATT